GAAAATATAGCCAGAAAAGCCATTTCAATAGCATCATCTAAAATGCCTATCAAAACTCAATTTATTATTTTGGGATAAGAATGTAGAATCAAAGAAAATAAATCCTGGGAATGAAAAATGCAAGGTTTATTTTTTTTTTTTGACAAAAAATATTTCTTTCTTTTTCTTCGCCCTTTGCATTGAAAGAACAAATAAAAAAATGATTCAACCCCAGACACGTTTGAATGTAGCAGATAACAGTGGGGCTCGAGAATTGATGTGTATTCGAATCATAGGAGCTAGTAACCGCCGATATGCTTATATCGGTGACGTTATTGTTGCTGTGATTAAAGAAGCAGTACCAAACATGCCCCTAGAAAGATCAGAAGTGGTCAGAGCTGTAATTGTACGTACCTGCAAAGAACTTAAACGCGACAATGGTATGCTAATACGATATGATGACAATGCCGCAGTTGTCATTGATCAAGAAGGAAATCCTAAAGGAACTCGCGTTTTTGGTGCGATCGCCCGGGAATTGAGACATTTAAATTTTACTAAAATAGTTTCATTGGCACCCGAGGTATTATAATAGTCTTAAAATATAAGATGAGACTATGATATAGTTATAGTCGGGTATTGGAAAGAAATAGATTCAAATTAATTTAGTAGATTGTGTTTCACGCATATACCTTTAATTTAATAATATAATTTTTTTTCATAAACAAAAAAAATTAAGTAAAAAAACATGTTGATTATATAAAAATTTGGGGGCAACAAGAATTTTAGTCCATCATGAGTAGGGACACTATTGCTGATATACTAACCTCTATACGCAATGCGGATATGGATAGAAAAAGAGTAGTTCGAATAGCATCTACTAATATCACTGAAAACATTGTTAAAATCCTTTTACGAGAAGGTTTTATCGAAAATGTGAGGAAACATCGAGAAAGCGACAAATATTTTTTGGTTTCAACCCTGCGACATACAAGAAATAGAAAGGGGCCCTATAGAAATCTTTTAAATTTAAAACGGATCAGTAGACCTGGTCTACGAATCTATTCTAACTATCAAAGAATTCCTAGAATTTTGGGTGGAATGGGCGTTGTCATTCTTTCTACTTCTCATGGTATAATGACAGATCGGGAGGCTCGACTAAAAGGAATAGGCGGAGAAATTTTGTGTTATATATGGTAATCCTTCTTATATCTGCATTGGATCCAAAACTTTCTATTTGTTGTGAAAAAAAAAAAAAATGCGGAGTATATAATCTTGTTCCTCCTACATTAATTACTAATTTAAGGGGGTTTTACCTGGAATATAAAGAACAAAAATAGATTCATGAGGGTTTAATTACGGAAGTGCTTCCAAATGGTATGTTCCGAGCTCCTTTCGATAATGAAGATCTTAATCTAGCTTATATTTCAGGAAGGATCCGGCATAGTTTTATACAGATACTGCCAGGAGATAGAGTCAAAATTAAAGTAAGGCATTCTCATTCAACCAGAGGGCGTATCATTTATCAACTCCCCAACAAAGATTCGAGGGATTCAGTGGTTTTTCTTTTTCAACTTTAACATTAGTTTCCGTGGGACTACGATTCAAAATTAAGTTTAAGGAATTCAAAATATGAAAATAAGAGCTTCTGTTCGTAAAATTTGTGAAAAATGTCGACTAATTCGTAGACGGGGACGAATTATAGTAATTTGTTCCAACCCGAGACATAAACAAAGACAGGGATAGTGTAAAAAAGACTCTCTAAAAGACCCGATGTACAAATAAAAAAGATTTGTTTTGACAAGAAATGGATATATCCATATATCTATATGACTTATATTTATGAGATGATAAAATATGGCAAAAACTATACCAAAAATGGGTTCGCGTAAGAATGGACGTATTGGTTCACGTAAGAATACACGTAGAATACCAAAGGGAGTTATTCATGTTCAAGCAAGTTTCAATAATACCATTGTGACTGTTACAGATATAAGAGGTCGGGTGGTTTCTTGGTCTTCGGCCGGTACTTGTGGATTTCGGGGTACAAGAAGAGGGACACCTTTTGCTGCTCAAACGGCAGCTGGAAATGCTATTCGTACAGTAGTCGATCAAGGTATGCAACGAGCAGAAGTCATGATAAAAGGCCCCGGTCTCGGAAGAGATGCAGCATTACGGGCTATTCGTCGAAGTGGTATACTATTAACTTTCGTCCGGGATGTAACTCCTATGCCACATAATGGCTGTAGACCTCCTAAAAAAAGACGCGTGTAAAAAAAAATATCAAAGAAATTTCAAGAGAAATAAACGATTCGATCAAATAATATTATATTACTATGGTTCGAGAGAAAGTAACAGTATCTACTCGGACACTACAGTGGAAGTGTGTTGAATCAAGGACAGACAGTAAGCGTCTTTATTATGGACGCTTTCTTTTGTCTCCACTTATGAAAGGTCAAGCCGACACCATAGGCATTGCGATGCGAAGAGCTTTACTTGGAGAAATAGAAGGAACATGTATCAC